AGTGTAATATAGGGGTAGGCCTATCCCATCTTAACAAGGAGTGAATCAATGAATGAAAGTGGAAGAAATGAAGTTTAATCTTCTTTTATGTCGGACCAATCACTTCCCCCCAAAGTCCTCTACTTTGGCCTATTTTGATTATTATTTTTTTTAATAGCAATTCCTATAATAGATTTCTATTTTCGAACAGAATGGCGATTAGAATGAGTGATTGATGAATATAAATGACAAATCAAAAAATGCTATTGGTATGGGATCATAAAAGACGGAAAGATCCTTCAGATTTAGTCATACCATTCCATTTCCATTATATTGACAATTTCAAAAAACTGTTCATACTATGAGCATAGTATGATGGCAGTCGGGCAAGTATGCCCCCATCGTCTAGTGGTTCAGGACATCTCTCTTTCAAGGAGGCAGCGGGGATTCGACTTCCCCTGGGGGTAGGGTACTACGAAAGGAAGTTGATCGTGGATTATCAATAAGCCTAGAATTGATTTTTCCTGGGTCGATGCCCGAGCGGTTAATGGGGACGGACTGTAAATTCGTTGGCAATATGTCTACGCTGGTTCAAATCCAGCTCGGCCCAATAATTCGCTGATCCACCATGAAATGATATAACCCCTTTTGTGTTCCAGAAATGCCAGATACGAAAGAATAAGGAATAAAAAAAGTCCAATTTTATGCTATATCCCTACCGCTATTTCTTTTTTTATTTGCTCCATTTATTTGTTCCCATAAATTCTGATCTTCCTAACGATCTAGATTCATATCAGGATCATTAAATAGATTAAATAGAAAGTATAAAGTCTAGAATAAGACAAAAAAAAAGACTCTTTTTTGCATTGAAAAATGGGTTATCAATCGAGTTGGCAATAACGAAAGAAAGGATTACTAGTAATCCGTGCTGCTCCCACTAAAGTGTATATCCATGTGGATATCAATATATCGCTCGCGTCTCTGTTACAACACGGCGATTTTGATCTAAATAGAAATGGTTTGAATGAAATCATAAGAATATGTATGCTGTACATTTTATTTCCCGGGGATTGTAGTTCAATTGGTCAGAGCACCGCCCTGTCAAGGCGGAAGCTGCGGGTTCGAGCCCCGTCAGTCCCGACTAATCCAAATCCACTAAAAAAAAAATACATCAATATATCTCGCCATTTTCGGTTAAAGTGGGTCCAAATGGTAGAATTTCATGCCTAATGGTATCCTTTTCTTTTTTTTTCTATTTCGTTTCGATTCTTTGTTTGGTTTATTTGTAAACCATTTGTAAACAATGGAAGTGGAAAGTGGGTAGGTGGTTGGACAAGGAAGGCGGTCGATTCTAGAAAGGACAGAATGGAAAAGAATGAGAACTAAAAATAAAGTATTAATAATTAATAAAAATAAATAAAAGTAAAGGAATTCTTTTGATTGAATCAGGATCAGGAATCGAAGTTTGTATTCGGTGTGTGGATAAAAGATCTGCCTATGTTATACTATTCAATTCTCGACGGTGAATCGATTGGATAGCTCAGATATTGTTATTCATGATATTGATCCCATTCGCTATCATCGAAATGTAATTCATCCCATTGAATTTACAAGCGAAAGGTTTATCATCTCTATGGGATTAAATCCCGAGTTATTGCGAAGTAAAAAAAATGAAACGGAAACGATGAGATTATGGAAGTAAATATTCTCGCATTTATTGCTACTGCACTGTTCATTCTAGTTCCTACTGCTTTTTTGCTTATAATATACGTAAAAACGGTTAGTCAAAGTGATTAATTTAAATGAAATTTGACTTCTTAGTTCTTATCAATGATTTAAGCAAAAAAAATGTCAATTTCACATCTTAAATGAAATGGACGGACTAGAATCAGCAGTAGCCTATGAGATCCGATAGTATGGTAGAAAGATTCATATATGAATCTTTCTACCATACTATCTATTTTTATTATAGTAATGTAGAAAGATAGAAACGGAATAGAGATCAATCTCCAATATGTATATGCATTTTCATACATGTTAATATCAATTAAATATATGGAATGTACATAGTATCTCAACTCTATTTCTTTGCTTCATCTATTCTATTTTTGTTCATTCCAATCAATCTGAAATATTCGAAAGGGAACTCTTACGATTTTTGAATTTCTAGATTTCTGCTTATTTTCAATAGGAATCCCGGTATCCATTAAAAAAGAATCAAATCAATGAAAGAAAAACAAAATTGAGCATATATTACTAAAAGAAAATCAAGTTAATAAATGAAATATGAAATAAAGTAATCTTTTTTATAAAATAATAAAACAAGTGGTAAGTGCGAAATATGTGACTTGGCCAAGGCACGATCTTATTATTATTAAATTAAATAACGGAACTTCTTTCTTTTCTCTTTGAACAGTAAAAGGGCAATAAAAACAAATCAAAAATAAAAAAAAAAGGGGGTCTGTCGTTCCTCATTCTTCCTCATTGTCTATATATAACTCTGGTAGGAGCCAGTTCAGCGAAATAGAAAATTTAGATAGAAAATTTAGGAAGAACTTCGGTTGGAATAAAATTCCTATTATCCATATCCCCTTTCCTTATATTTAATTAATTAATAGAATTAAAAATAAAAAGGCTTTGCAGAACGATCGAGAAAAAATCTATAAAAAAAAGTGATACAGTTTGATTTCCTAACTCAATTAGTAGTATCTCTAGAGTCCACTTCTTCCCCATACTACGAGTGAAAGGGAAAATGTAAAGACTACCATTAAAGCAGCCCAAGCGAGACTTACTATATCCATGTGAATTATGCCCCCTATCTCTATGAATATGAAGAAATTTTTCGATTATTGTTTACTAATAATAGTGGAATCGCGGGTACAGAGTCAAAAAGGGATTCTGACCCGACACCCTTGATCAAAGACTCCAATAAATATAAATATGAAACACTCCAAAAAATCCACTTATAACAAGTTTGTATATGATTTCTAGTAGAATCGGGAAAAGTGAAAAAAAAAATACACAGTCGCACTTGTCTTTGGAAGTATCAAAGGGAATGTTACCCAATATGTAGAAGACCTATTCGTTTTTTTGTTGTCCTTGATTATCATTAAGTATCATTATCATTAAGTAAAAGGAAAAGACAATTATCCATCCAATCGAATATTGATTGACTGCCCCTGCACTGCAGTCAGAGACTCTCATGAGTCTGTCTACTTTGTATACTGTATACAAAGTATCTTCCGCCCCTTCCATAACTATTAATTAGATTCCCCCTCGGGCTATTCAATCTAATTCAAGACCCGGTCAGTAGACACTCCATTATTCGTGGAAATAAATCGGTAACTCTTGATTTGATATGATAGCCCTTCCACTACTATAATCTTTCTGTGAATCCTAAATGCAAGGATTTACAACACTTTAAAGAACAGAAACCCCAGCTGTTTAGAATCAAGAACAAGAAAGTCTCAAGAGTCTTTTTCCTACGCGTGTTTTGCTGGAAAAGATTCGGCGAGTTATACCAGCCAAGCGGAATAAGGGATTTGGAGTCTTGTCTTTTGTTGATCAGGCGACACCCAGATTTGAACTGGGGAAAAAGGATTTGCAGTCCCCCACCTTACCGCTCGGCCATGCCGCCAAAACGATACAAAATAGATGAAAATATCCCCCTTTGCTTGTTTTGTTTGGGGGGGTACTAAATGTTTTTTTTTTGTACTTCCATCCGAAATCTCGTTTTTCTTAATTCCTTGCCTAAAAGAAATCCGTCATTTTTTGGAGTGAATCCATTCCTTCAATTGATTTTATAGTATCTCAAAACGCACAGTATCTAAATCCCTCTCTTTTCTATTGAAAAACGAGATGTGTATTTTCCGTCACAAAAGCCAAAATTCAGGACAAATTGGAACCATTAACTAGTGACTGTAAATTCATGAACGACTCTTGGATTTCAATTTCAAATTGTGTTTCCTAATGATAGAAGAAAATCAAAAATTGATACCTAATTAATCAGTATTGGTTTTTTATTGAAAAAAAAAATCCTTCTCAATTCCAATTATAACAGCAATTGTGAGTATATGTAAACCCCAGAACATAAATTGTTTCACAGCTAGCTTATCGGGTATCTTATCCGTGTATGAGGCCTCTCTATAGGGAATTAGCCGGAAATTGTCGTACTGCAATTTGCAATTTAGATTGAATAAAAAATCGAAATTTTGCTAGAGCACGAATCGTATTCTAAAAATTCTACTAAAAAAAGAAAAAAAAAGGGTTCTCCGCCAACCATTTTTTGAACAATGGAATCCACAAAAAAGTTAAGTGCTAAAAAAATTTACTTTAAGTTGTTATATTGTGATGCTGTTATATTGTGTCTGATGATTATGTCTTTATCTCAGCGAATAGATCAAATCGCGAATCCTTTTTTTTTTATGGTATCCAATCGGGTTGGAATATGTAATATCATAATAATGGTATAAATTGAATTACTTTTTTTTATATTCTAGACAAAACTCCATAAGTCTAAGTGGAATTTCTCAATTCTTTTCTATTTGTATCTGTCTCTTAGAAATTCTAAGTCTAAAATCATCTTTTTTCCTCCGGTCATACGTATTTCATACATTCCATCTATATGGAGTTGGGTAAAATTTCATGCGATTCAGTAACCAGAATCTAAATTCCATCATTGCTAGCTCGATTCATATGATTCGATGCAGAATGAGAAACGAATGGGATTTTTTGCTAAATGGGAAATTCAAAATGCTTGGAGATGGAAATGCGGGAATGTCTACAATACCTGGGTTTAATCAGATACAATTTGAAGGATTTTGTAGGTTCATTGATCAGGGCTTAACAGAAGAACTTTATAAGTTTCCAAAAATTGAAGATACAGATCAAGAAATTGAATTTCAATTATTTGTGGAAACATATCAATTGGTAGAACCCTTGCTAAAAGAAAGAGATGCTGTATATGAATCACTCACGTATTCTTCTGAATTATATGTATCCGCAGGATTAATTTGGAAAAA